CTCTATTACATAAGCGGATTCCTTACTTTTATCTGTCTGATATTATGGCATAAGTAAGCAGTTCTTAATGGATTGGGCCAAAACCTCATTAATTGATCTTTACGGTGCTTCCGCTCTATCAATTAGATTTTTTATCCATAGAATAAAGGATCTAGGCATATATTTTTCTTCATATTTTGAATTGTATGAAGTTTCTTTTTGCTACAGCTCATAAAAATCGTTATTTTGGACGATATACATATGTAGAGAGCCTATTTGCTTTTTAGTATTTACTAGCAGATTTGGTCTTTCTTTCTTCTCTTTCTATAGTGGAGATAGTCGCACGTAATGGCAGATCACGGCCATATTATTAAACGCTTGTGGTAAGAATGGGTTTCGTTCTAGTGCCCTAAAATAAAATTCTAAAGCTTTTGTATGTTCTCCATTACTTGTGTGGATAAGGCCTATGTTATAGAGTATATAACTTCGATCATAGGGATCAATTTCTAGTCGCATAGCTTCATAATAATTTTGTAAAGCTTCCGCATAATTTCCTTCGGATTGAGCTGACATCCGTTACGGTCGTTATTCGATTCAAAAATCTCCGTTCCAGAACCGTACATGAGATTTTTATCTCATACGGCTCCTCCTTTATATGCATAATGAGAATATTTCAATCTTTTTTGATTCCATTTTTTTATTAGTCTCATTATGAACTGAGTGGGGCTAGTATTTTTACAAGAAATCTCTAGCCAACCTTCCTGCGCAAGAGCTTTTGTTAACTTGGTACTAGATAGAAAAGGTAACTTCAACAATTTCTTTGTCCTCAACGCCCCCTAATTTCCAGGAATTAGTCACTTCAACAGTCTTTGATAGTTATACGGGTATCCAAAGTACGAACGAGACGGATGCTTGTTGTCCCAACCATTCTTCTTAGTCCCAATCCAGATACAGAAAGGGGGTAGTTTTAACAAAGCTTTTATGTCGTTGATTTCTAGGTGTAGTGCTTTTTCCCCTATGCCGCACCACCTATTGGTACGAGTAGAATAGGATTGACCTGTAATAAAGAACCTATAGGTTAGGTGTAACCTTTCGCTCAATACTAAAATCTATAATGGAAGAATAGCATCTGAGGCTGCATCAATCGGGGATACACGACCGAAGGAATTGTTCGATTTCAAAACTTCACCTTCAACAAGCGTAGATTTATTTCAATAGAAAAAAAATCAAATCACACCATCTCTGTAATAGGTAAATGCCTCTTTTTCTCCTGAAGTTGTTGGAATTATTCGTAATAAGATATTGGCTACAATTGAAAAGGTCTTATCAATAAAATTTCCATTTATACGCGATCTAGGCATAGGCAGCAATCCATTCTATAATTCTTCTCATTACTCCTCGTGGGGAAATAATCCCACAAACAAAGGAATTCTAGAGTACGAAATAACATAAAAACAGATTCATAAAAAAAAATAACGATACAAACCTTCTACTAATACTTCTATTATGCTCAATTTGTTCCTTTGTGCAGGAATAACTAAAAAAGATTTGAATTGGATTCAAATTTATTCAAACCGAGTAATATCAAAATGAAGGGAAGTATTTTCAGTGAACCAGAAGAATTAAGGAATTTTTCCTATGGATTAAGTCGAATTGATTGAATTCGGTATAATATCAGAAAAAGGGGGGAACATTATCGTCGCAAATAGGAATAGATATATGTCTTTATTTTCGCTTTTCAGAAAAAAACTTTTGATTGTAACCTCTCAAGCGTTAAAGGAAATTTTTTGATCAAAAAATTTTCTATTTTTTATTTAGTTCGAATTGGTTAGTCGTATCTATCCAAACCAAAATCCAATATCAATAGGAAATCAGAATGACTTCCTATTCATTTGGTTTCTGGTTCATAATGATTTTGTAGGAGAGATGGCCGAGTGGTTCAAGGCGTAGCATTGGAACTGCTATGTAGGCTTTTGTTTACCGAGGGTTCGAATCCCTCTCTTTCCGTACCTTCACCGAATTTACCAACATTCCTGACCGCTCAAACAACAAGAGATTACATTTTTATAACAATTAGCTCCTTCTTTTATTTGAATATAAATAATTTTCCACTGTGGTGCACAAAATAATGAAAAAGTGGACAAGGAATGAAAATATCTCTGCCGATCTATGATACATGAATGATAAAATCCGGAATATCTGAGATGAGTGGGAGAAAAATCCGGATCAAACCCCTTAACCTTAAGTAAATTTACTTCGGTAAAAGGAAGCAAAATTGTCCGAATCTTTTTTTTTCAGTTTTTTTTTTAGTTAGGGTTAAGTTTGACGGGAATAATATTCTACGACTAGCAATTCATTTATTTTCAAACCAACCCACTTACGATCAATTATTTGATTGACTAATCCTTTATATGGTAATGGGTCAAGAGTCAAATGTTTTGGCAATTTCTCACGGGGGGATGAATCAAGAGAATTTTGAATGAAAGTTTTCGATTTTTCTTCATCTCGCGACATAATACTATCTTGGGGTTTGCAACGATAACTTGGTATATCTACTATATGACCATTAACTAAAATATGTCTATGGTTAACTAATTGGCGGGCTCCAGGAATAGTCGGAGCCATACCCAAGCGAAAAAGGATGTTATCCAAACGCATTTCAAGTAATTGTAGTAAAACCTGACCCGTTGACCCTTTGGCTTTTCTAGCGATACGAACATATTTAAGTAATTGTCGTTCTGTAATACCATAATGAAAACGTAATTTTTGTTTTTCTTCTAGACGAATACGATATTGAGATCTTTTCCCGGAACGCGATTGCTTTCTACGATCACTTCCAATCTTGGGCCTTTTATTAGTTAGTCCTGGTAAAGCTCCCAGACGGCGTATTTTTTTGAAACGAGGCCCTCGGTAACGCGACATAAAGACTCCTTTTTTTTATTGATATATTTTTTTTATATATTTAATAAGAAACCTAAATTCAAACTGAACTAAATGAGAAATCTTTTGAAGTATTGTACTACAAAGAATAATGAAATGAATCGAATAAAAATTCCGATCAAACCACCCTTTTGTATTCTTTTTGTATTATATAGAATATGTATATATAAAAGAATATGTATATATAAATTATAAATAAGGTCCTCTTTTCTTGCTGATTTGTTTGCAGGGATTTAACTCTTTCATTCAACTTTTTTTTAGAGTTGGAAGTTTCTATAACATAGTAGATCGGCGACTCTTGGAAAAGGGGAAAGGTGTTTTGCTTCTTTGATTTCAAAGAAAGATTATCAATCATAAACAAAATCGAACAAATAGAGAAAAGCCGACTATCGGAATCGAACCGATGACCATCGCATTACAAATGCGATGCTCTAACCTCTGAGCTAAGCGGGCTCACATAAGAGAAATTGTACATACATAGGAATTCCATAAAATATTCGTATTAACTTAACGATTCATAATCTCGAATATGAGTTCAACTAAAAAAAAATTGGAAAGATTAGTATCATAGAATATAAAAATAGAATATAAAAAATTCGAATTTTTTATATTTTATATATAGATAAAGTAATTGAATTCTATCTATTTCATTTCGTTTTTATTTTTTTTTTTTAGTATAATATTATAGTATAATAATACTCCATTTTTTCTTATTTACTATACTACTCAATTTACTATACTCAATATAGAGTATTGAATATATATTCAATTATTAGTTCTAGCTATAAGACTTCTATTCATATTATTAATAATTAAAAATTGAATATTCATTGAACAAAAATTTACTTTTCGTTATAGAGGTGTACCCTAACAAATAAGAAAATAAATATGATGATATATATCAAATTAAAGAGAAAGATATAATGCATATTATAATAAGACATTAGATATTCCTCTCCTTTTATTCGGAACCTAAGACAAAACAAAGAATCGACCCCTTGAGTATTAAGAATTGCATGAGAAAATGAAAGTATCATATATATTGAATTGTAGATAGAGAAATGCTAGAATCAGGTCTGATTGGACCAAAGAGGGGATCCAGTAGAGATGAAAGAAGAGAGGCAAAAAAGAAACTAGGAGGAAAGACCTTTAGGTATATGAATTAGTATGTAATCAAATGACTTAAATCGGTTTCTGTATAAATGAAAAGGAAGGGGCATTCTATATATTATATATATATGGCGAATGGAGATCTTAATTTTTAAAAGGGGGATATGGCGAAATTGGCAGACGCGACGGACTTAAATTGGCTTGAGCCTTAGTATGGAAACCTACTAAGTGATAACTTTCAAATTCAGAGAAACCCTGGAAAAAAAAGGGGGTAATCCTGAGCCAACTCCTCTTTTTTACGAAAGCAAACAAATAAAGGATAGGTGCAGAGACTCAATGGAAGTTGTTCTAACAAATCGAGTTGACTGTCTTGTTATAAGAATTTTTTCATCAAACCTTCCATGAAGACTCAATCTATATGCATAGAGTAGGGTAGGTATACGTACTGAAATACTATATCAAAAGATTCAGATGAATAAGGACCCGAATCCCTATATGGAAGAATTGTTGTGAATCGGTTCCAAAAAAATCGAATATTCATTTATCAAAGCATTCACTCTATAGTCTGATAGATCTTTTCAAGAACGGATTAATTGGACGAGAATGAAGATAGAGTCCCATTCTACATGTCAATCCCGACAACAATGAAATTGATAGTAGAAGGAAAATCCGTCGACCTTAGAAGTCGTGAGGGTTCAAGTCCCTCTATCCCCAAAAAAAGCTCATTCGAGTCCCAAACTAATTATCCTCTTTTTTCGTTAACGATTCAAATTTGGTTCTTTTCCTCATTGAGGCGTCTTTCACAAATGGATCCGAGCGGAAATATGCTTTATTATTACAAGTCTTGTGATCGATATATGTACAAATGAACATCTTTGGGCAAGATGTACTCATTTACGTGATTCACAATCCATATTAGTATTCGTACCAAAACTACAAACAAAGTTTTTCTTTTGAAAAGATCCACGAAA